AACTAACATTAAGAACTTTTCATACCGGTGGAGTATTTACAGGCGGTACTGAAGAACATGTACGAGCTCCTGATAATGGAAAAATCAAATTCAATGAAGATTTGGTTTATCCCACACGCACACGTCATGGATATCCTGCTTTTCTATGTTATATAGATCTATCTGTAACTATTGAGGGTCCAGATATTCTACATAATGTGAATATTCCACCAAAAAGTTTTATTTTAGTTAAAAATGATCAATATGTAGAATCAGAACAAGTGATTGCTGAGATTCGCGCCGAAGCATCCACCTTGAATTTTAAAGAGAGGGTTCGAAAACATATTTATTCTGACTCAGAGGGAGAAATGCACTGGAGTACCGCTGTGTACCATGCACCCGAATATACATATGGTAATGTTCATCTCTTACCAAAAACAAGTCATTTGTGGATATTATCGGGAGTTCCGTACAGATCAAGTATAGTCCCCCTTTCGCTCCACAAGGATCAAGATCAAATAAATATTCATTCTCTTTCTGCCGAACAAAAATGGATTTCTAACCTTTCAGTGACTAATGATCAAATGAGAAACAAATTGTTTAGGTCAGACCCTTCTGGTAAAAAAGGGGGTTGGGTTCTTGATTATTCAGGACCTGCGGAAATCTTATGTAATGGTCATTGTAATTTAATATACCCTGCCATTCTAGACGAGAATTCCGATTTATTGGCAAAGAGGCGCAGAAATAGATTCATCATTCCATTACAATCTAATCAAGAAAAAGAACTAATACCCCGTTCAGGTATCTCGATTGAAATACCCATAAATGGTCTTTTCCGTATAAATAGTATTCTTGCTTATTTCGATGATACCCGATACAGAAGAAAGAGTTCGGGAATTACTAAATATGGGACTATAGAGGTGGATTCAATCGTCAAAAAAGAGGATTTGATTGAGTATCGAAGAACAAAAGAATTTAGGCCAAAATACCAAACGAAAATAGATCCACTTTTTTTCATTCCCGAGGAAGTGCATATCTTACCCGGATCTTCTTCAATAATGGTACGGAACAATAGTATCGTTGGAGTAGATACACAAATTACTTTCAATATAAGAAGTCGAGTAGGCGGATTGGTCCGAGTGGAGAAAAAAAAAAAAAAGATTGAATTAAAAATATTTTCTGGGGATATCCATTTTCCTGGAGAGACAGATAAGATATCCTGGCACAGCGGCATCCTGATACCACCTGGAGTGGGAAAAAAGAATTCTAAAGAATCGAAAAAATGGAAAAATTGGATCTATGTCCAATGGATCACACCTACAAAAAAAAAAATGTTTGTTTTGGTTCGGCCCGTTGTCACATATGAAACAGCGGGCGGGATAAATTTAGCAACCCTTTTTCCCCAAGATCCTTTGCAGGAAAGGGATAATGTGCAACTTCGAGTTGTCAATTATATTCTTTATGGAAGTGGCAAACCAATTCGCGAAATTTCTCACACAAATATTCAATTAGTTCGAACTTGTTTAGTATTGAATTGGGACCAAGATAAAAATGGTTCTTCTATAGAGGAGGTTCATGCGTCCTTTGTTGAGGTAAGGATAAATGCTCTGATTCGAGATTTCATAAGAATGGACTTGGTGAAGTCCCCAATTTCGTATACCAGAAAAAGGAATGATCCGGCGGGTTCAGGATTGATCCCCGCTAATGGATCAGATCACACCAATCTAAATCCTTTTTATTCCAAGGCAAGGATTAAACAATCACTTACTAGTCATCAAGGAACTATTCGTACGTTGTTGAATAAAAATAAGGAGTGCCAATCCTTGATAACTTTGTCATCATCTAATTGTTCTCGAATAGGTCCATTCAACGGGTTGAAATATCACAACAATGTGATAAAAAAATCAAATAAAGGGGATCCACTACTCCCAATTAGGAATTTGTTGGGCCCTTTTGGAATTGCCCCTAAAATTACGAATTTTTTTTCATTTTACTATTTAATAACTCATAATCAAATCTTGGTAAAAAAACACTCGCTGCTTGACAATTTAAAATGGACTTACCAAGTACTTAAATATTATTTCATGGATGAAAATGGGCGAATTTATAATCCCGACCCATCCATTAACACGATTTTGAACCCATTCAATTGGAATTGGTATTTTTTCCATCACGATTATTGTGAAGAAACATCCACAATAATTAACCTTGGGCAGTTTTTTTGTGAAAATGTATGTATATCTAAATCTGGACCACATCTAAAATCGGGGCAGGTTCTAATTGTTGATGTCGACTCTTTAGTAATAAGATCTGCAAAGCCCTATTTGGCTACTCCAGGAGCAACCGTTCATGGCCATTATGGGGAAATCCTTTACGAAGGAGATACATTAGTTACATTTATATATGAAAAATCGAGATCGGGTGATATAACGCAAGGTCTGCCAAAAGTAGAACAAGTGTTAGAAGTTCGTTCGATTGATTCAATATCAATGAACTTAGAAAAACGAGTTGAAGGTTGGAA